TACCACTGAACGATTTAGCCGCACATTTGAAAAATAGCCTAAAAGGTAAAATGAATGTTCGGATAATTGTTTTATATGGATCGTTCCTGGTTGAGACCAAACATCAAAAAAACATTCCCATAAATGGATAAAATAGTGTTTCCATTTATTCATCAAAAGAGGCGCATTCTTTGAAGCCAGAATGGATTTTCCTTGATATCTAACATAATGAATCAGAGGATCCTTGAAGAATGTTAAGGTAGACGAAAAATCCTTAGCAAAAACTTCTACAAGATGTTCTCTTTTTGCATAAAAAAAGATTCGCTCAAAAAAAACGCTAAAAGATTTTAATCGTAAATGAGAGGATTTTTTACGTAGAAAAAGGAAGATAGATTCATATTCACATACATAAAAATTATAGAGGAATAAGAATAATCTCGGATTACTTTTTGAAAAAGTCGAAATCGATTTTTTTGGAGTAAGAAAACTATTCCTATTCCAAAAATTATAAAGAAACAACCGTAATAAATGAAAAAAAGGCGCATCTTTCACCCAGTATCGAAGGATTTGAACTAAGATTTCCAGATGGATAGGATAGGGTATTCGTATATCTGACACATAATTTAAATATGGAAATTTATCCTCCAAAAAGGGAAAAATGGAATGAATTGATCGCAAATTTTTATAAGATTTTACAATTTCTGCCTCCTCTAAGGAAGAGCTAAATTGTAGAAAAAATGGAATTTCCACGATGATGGCAAAACCCTCTGATATTATTTGAGAATAAAAATTCTTATTATACCCCAAAAATGGATTTTTCTTAGAATCATTCGCAGAAATGATCAAATGATTCTGTTGATACATTCGAGTGATTAAACGTTTTACAATTAGTAAACTATATTTATTGTCATAACCTACATTTTCCACAAATGTAGATCTATTAAAATCATGACTATAAGCAAGTCCATAAACATACTCCCTAAAAATAAGTGGGTATAGGAAGTCCTGTTGGCAAGATCTATCTCGTTCTAAAAATACTTGATATTCCTTCATTTTAGACATTTTAGAAATTCGATTTGGTCAAAGGATCATAGATTCATTGGATTATCAAATGCTACATAGTGCGATACAGTCAAAACAGGGTATTCTATTATATTCAAATAAAAAACAAATATGAATAGATACCTAGAAAACAAGTAAAAACCATCAATGGACTATCTACCCTCGCTTGGTTCATCTAATTGTTCGATAACAACAAGCTAGTTAGAAATCCTTTATTTTTCGGACAAATCGCTCTTTTGATTTTGGAAAAAAATATCTTTATCAATATACTCTTTCTTCTACACATTTATCGCTACCCCATAACATAATTGAGAATAGCTAATAGTTAGGACTCATAACAAAAATCCAAAACCCATTCGTGGGAAAAATTTTTCCACAGCAAGCACTAATTTTTTTTTAACGTAAAATTAGATGGGGTAATCATTCAAATAAAAAATGAAAGCTCGTTGCTTTTTGTTTCCCTATAATTGGAGCAGCTAAGCTCTATCCCTTTATTAATTCAACCCAAGTGAATTCATTTGTTCCGAGCCAAAAATTCAAACAAAAATTTGGGCCGGGTCCAATACGAATGAAAAATTTTTAGAATTCGCCATTGATACGACATGCTGCTTTTTCCATTCATTCCTTTCTGGATCAGTCGTGGTCTTACAAACCCTACCGATGGTATGGATGAACCAATTAGTTCATAGAATTGTGTAAAAAATGGAGTCGCACTTAAAAGCCGAGTACTCTACCATTGAGTTAGCAACCCTAATGAAATTTTTAAAAATGTGTATATCCAATCGCAATAAAAAAAAAAAAAGAAAAAATCGTGAAGGCGAATCGATTCTTAACATCCAAATGAACAGATCAAATGAAAATACAAGAAATTTTCTCAAATAATATCAAATATAAATAAAATTATTAAATCAATTCATTTATTCACGATCGGATTATATTTCTTTGATACACTCTTGTCAATATCAATATTAGTGTTGAAAAAAGAATACAATCGAGAAAAAAAACAAATAAAATATATAGAATATTATTAAATTAAATATTTTATTGAATTAATTCATTATATTTATAATTTAGTATTAATATCTTCCCTTTTGTGCGAAATCCCGATCGAAAAACAAAAGAGTTGTTCTCTCTTATGAATCGGAAGAACTTTTTTCATAAAATCTCGTCTGCTTAACTTAATAAGTTTGCATTCCAACACGAAACGAAACTCTGGGATAGAAAAAAATAGGATTTATTATAGATACAAATCAAGAATAGAAACTTTTCATTTTTTTGGCTTAATTTTATTTTTTTAATTAAGACCTGGTGTATATCGAGATAATTATTTATCTATTTTATATTTATTAAATTATTAGTTTAGTTATTCATAAAAAATTCAATATAATAATATATATTATTAAGTATCTTTGTTTTGTATTCGGCTCAATCCTTTTAGTAAAAGATTGGGCCGAGTTTA